GACTTCTCTTTTATTGCCGGTTCTATTCGGGACAGCCCGGGTCGTGCTCTATCAAAAGAGAATTTCTATTCAATGCAAAAGTGAAGTAGGATAATTTTATGATAATTCCCTATCGACAACATATCTAAATAATAGATATCTGTGTAACAATTTATGTTCTGGGGTTTACATATACTCATATGTTTTGTTATAATTGCAATTGAGAAGGATTTTTTGATTGAAAAAATCAATACTGATTAGTTCTGTCTCAATTTGTATTTTCTTATGTCATTAGGAAAACACAATTTGAGATTCAAATCCCAGAATCGTTCATGAATTCGAAGTAAGCAGTCAATAGTTAATGGTTCAAATTTGTCGGCTGAAAATACCCATTTGATTTCTCAATAGAAAAGCGAGAGAATGTTTTTAGCATTGTGTAGTTTCAGATACTATACAATCAATCGAAGGGATGGATCAAATGCAATCAAAAGGGGGTGTGTCTTTTAGGACAAGGATTAAGGAAAACGGGATTGCAAGTACAATAAAAATTCAGTAATCCGGGAAAATTTGCATCTATTTTGTATCATTTTGGCGGCATGGCCGAGTGGTAAGGCGGGGGACTGCAAATCCTTTTTCCCCAGTTCAAATCCGGGTGTCGCCTGATCAACAAAAAACTCGAAATCTCTTCTGTTTTGCTGATATAACTCGCAGAATTCTTCCCCGGTAGAAGCCGAGGAAACCGACTGTTGATACTTTGTTTGATTCTAAGCATGCGGTCTGAAGGTTTTCTAAAAGAAAAGATTGTGAATCCTCCATCTAGGATTCAAGGAAATATTCTAATCTACTGGTGGAGGGGTTATCAAGACTTCACGATTCCCTTCTATTACTAAGGGAGTGTCTAATGACGGGATCTTGAATCAAATTGTAGAGCCTGATAGGAAATTCAATTACTAGTTTTGGAAAGGGGCGGAAGTTGCTTTATATACGACGGACTCGCGCGAATCTCTGAGTGCTCAGGTATCCATATTAGATTGGATGAATAATTGACTTTTATAGAAAAAGGGTCAAAAAGAAAGAATTTCTTTTCGGCAACCCCTAGTCAAGCCCGCTCTTTCAGAGCGATAGTCGGGAAAGGAGGGTACGGATTAGATCAAATGGGGAAATAGAGGTCTGGAATAGATAGTGATTTCTCTTTTTTAGTGATTTCCCCTTTACTTACGAAGCAAAACAAAAAAAGAATAGGGCTTATTATTCTTATTCCTACATGTTCCCATTCCCTTAGAATGTTACTACGTATTTTGCTTGTGTTTAATCTTTCCCGATTCGAAATCATAGTCGATGTATTGGATTGGTTTCTCAATAGTGTTAGGTCAGAATCCCTTTTTGACTCTGCGCCATTGATTCCCCTATTATTATTGAAGAATAATGGAATAATTCCTTCGTATTTATAGAGATAGGGGACATAATTCACATGGATATAGTAAGTCTCGCTTGGGCTGCTTTAATGGTAGTCTTTACATTTTCCCTTTCACTCGTAGTGTGGGGAAGAAGTGGGCTCTAGAAGTACTACTAATTGAGTTGAGGAATCAAAGCGTATCAATTGTTTTATAGATCGTTCTGCAACGCGTTTTGAACTATTAAAAAGAATCTGCATTTCGAATCCCATTGGACTCCAATGGAGTAATCTAGGATATGAATCATACTCTTTCAATCAAAGAGATATTTCAGCGATTCCCGTGTTTGTATTTCGAAAAGAAAGGGATTCAGATGATTGGAAATTGATTCCAACCTAAAATTCTTCCGAAATTTTCTATTTCAATCAATGGAATGGGCTCTTACTATCTTTATAGATGGATACTGAGGAAGACCGGACCTTTTTTTTTGATTTCTTTCCCTCTTTACTCTTCAAAGAAGAGGTCGTTTTGTTAAGTGTATACGCACCGCACTTTCTATGAGAAATGATAGAGAGATAGTGGTTGTCTAACGAAAGACTATGCAATAATAAGATCTTGCCTCGAGCGAGTCACATATTGGACATTTAACGCTTGGTTTCTAATTTTAGAAAGGCGATTTATGCTTTATCGACTTATTTCATATCCTGGTTCGGGCGTTAAATAAAAATCGGTAAGGTTTACTCTTCCTTATTAGTAACAGGAAAGGAATTCGAATCCTAAGAGAAGAATTGTTTCCGATTCATCGGAACAAATAGATGTAGCAAATTGGGTGTTATGTCAATTCCATACAATATATGGAATTAATATACACATATATGAAGAGACTATTGTAGATTGATCTATAGAAACTTAAGCCTTTATCTTTATTCTAGATTACAACTTTATAGTCTAAGTTTATAGACTAAGAGATAGATAGTATGAACTAAATGAATCTTTCTTTCTACCATACTATCTATCTCTTAGAATACTGCCGATTAGAGTCTGCTCATTTCATTTAAGTTAAGATGTGAAATTGGAATCCTTTTCATTTGACTTCGTCAATTTTTGATAAGAACTCAGAAGGTTCA